TTTGTGTATTTTATGTGTATAATATATAGACTTATTCGAAAAAAAAGATTATAATATAGATGTATATATATAATACACTTAAATATTAAATTAATAAATTTTAAAAATAATATATATACATTTATATTTATATAAAATATATATATATATAGATACATCTAAATTATATTATAAAAAAGCCAAAGAACTATTATACATATATTTTCGTATATAATGAATAAATATATAATCTTTAAATAAATAGAGACACATTTGTAATATTATTAAAATAAATATTTTTATAAAATAAATTATTTATTATATTATTTAACTCTTTTAAAAGTAAAAAAAAAAGAGTTAAATAATCTTTTTTATTTTAAGTATAAAAGTTTTATTCTGACTTAAATATTTAGAGTATAATTTTTGTATATATGTAGGAGTAAGAATTTGAAGGGTAGTATATAATATTACACAACTTATATAGGTGTAGAAATTTATTTACGGATTGAATAAATGTGTGCCAGCATTCGCGGTTATACACATAATTATTTAAATATAATTAGTATAAATTTAATTTTGGGGATAATAAAAAATTTAAGCTCATTTCAGGTAAAATTGTTTAAGGCAATAAAATTTGTTTGGAATTTAAATAAAGTTAGGGCAGAAACCTGGATTAGATACCCAGTTATTCTAATTAATAAAAATTTACTAAAGTAGTAAATTCTTTTTAAACTTAAAGAATTTGGCGGTATTTTTACATTTTAGAGGAACCTGTTGAGTAATTGATAACCCACGATATACTTTACATTTTTAAAAGCTTATATATCGTTGTTATAAGAATAAACTATGGAAGTTTTTTCGGATATTAGATAAATGTCATGACAAGTCAAGGTGTAGCGGATAATAATGATTTAATGGGTTACAAAAATTTATAATTATGGTTTCAGTATGAAATACTAAAATAAATTGGATTTAATTGTAAACTTAGAATTTAGTATAATAGGTTGATACATGTTCTAAAATATGTACACATCGCCCGTCGCTCTCTTTATATAAGAGATAAGTCGTAACAAAGTAGGTTTGCCGGAAGGGAGGTCTTGTTGGAGTTCCAGAATAGATCTTGAAAAGAATTTCATTTACATTGAAAAGATTTATATTAAGTTATAATATTCTGATTTTGGGAATTTTCTAAAGAGAACGTGTTTATTATTAAAGTAATATAAAGAATTAATAAAATTAATTGAACTGTGAAGGAGTTATATAAAATTAAAAATTACAAAGATACCTTTTGTATAAGGGTTTTATAAAATTTTAGGGAAACTTTATTCCCGAAAATAAGAGGGCTAAAATAGTTTAACTCCTTATGTGTAAGGATAAGTAATGAGACTATTTTAGAAATGATATTTTAATCGGTCTTAAGGATATCTGGTTTAAATAATTAAATACTTTAGTACTCTGCAGAGGTTTCAAGAATACATTTAATTTTGTGCAGAGTATAAATCTTAAAGGGTAATCTTTTAAGATAAATAATTCCATAAACATATCTTTTTAATTAATTTTTTTAGGCTTAAAAAAAGTTTAAACTAAATAAAGTTATTTTATCAATTTTAAAAATTAGATTTTTTAATGTTTTGGTTACACTAAATTAATTTATTTTAGAACTATGAAAAATTATTAATAATGTAAAAATGAGTAAATAAAAATTTTTAAAATAAAAATTATTACTTTTAAAAATATGAATTCGGCAACTATACCTTAGGCTGTTTAACAAAAACATTTCTTTTGGAATAATATTTAAAGTAAAATCTGCCCACTGTGTAAATGAAGGGCCGCGGTATTTTGACCGTGCTAAGGTAGCATAATCATTAGTCTCTTAATTAGAGAATAGAATGAATGATTAAACTAGGGTGTGCTTTATTATTGTTGAAGAAGTTGAAATTTGAGTATAAGTGAAAATACTTATATAGTTCTATTAGACGATAAGACCCTATAGATCTTTATTTTTAATAATTTATATAATTTGGGGGAATTATATAAGTATCTTAAAAATTTAATTGGGGAAATTAAAGAATAGAAAAAATTTCTTTTTAGGAAACATTACATAACATATAATCTAATTTTTTAAAATTAAAAAGTTACCTTAGGGATAACAGCATAATTGAGTTTGAGAGCTCTTATTGATGACTCAGTTTATGACCTCGATGTTGAATTAAGAAGTCTTTATGAGGCAGTACTTATAAAAGAAGGTTTGTTCAACCATTAAATTCTTACATGATTTGAGTTCAAACCGGCGTGAGCCAGGTTGGTTTCTATCTTTAGATACACAAAATTAGCTTAGTACGAAAGGACCAGTTTAATTTTAATATTTGAAATTAAATCAAGTTGGCAGATTAGTGCTTTTGATTTAGGGTCTTAATATAAAAAGTTTTTTACTTGATAAAATTTTGTAAGAGATTTAATAATTTATGTATATCCTTTAGTTTCTTACCTTCTACTGGTTATTGGAGTTTTAATCTGTGTGGCTTTTATCGTTTTATTAGAACGTAAGGTTTTAGGGTATATCCAGCTTCGTAAAGGACCTAATAAGGTTGGAGTTATTGGTATTTTACAATCTTTTAGCGATGCCATTAAATTATTTACTAAGGAGCAGACAGTTCCTTCATTTTCTAATATTGTAGTATTCTTTTTAGCTCCAGCACTTACGTTCACAATTATTTTGTTTCTTTGAAGTGTGATTCCAGTAAATAGTTGTGTATTGAGTTTAGAATTAGGGGGTCTATTTTTTTTTTGTTGCACTAGATTAGGCGTTTATGGTTTAATAGCGAGAGGGTGGGCTTCTAATTCTAATTATGCTATATTAGGCGCTATACGTGGGGTTGCTCAAACTATTTCATATGAAGTTTCTATAGCATTCCTTTTTATTGGATTGGTGTGCATAATTAATAGATTAAATTTTGAGAATTTTACTAATAACCAAGAGTATATAATTATTATATTAACAAGTCTACCAATTTTTCTTATGTGATTGGCTTCAAGATTAGCAGAGACCAATCGGACGCCCTTTGATTTTGCTGAAGGGGAATCAGAATTGGTTTCTGGGTTTAATATCGAGTATGGAAGAGGGGGGTTTGCTCTGTTGTTTTTGGCTGAGTATGCTAGAATTATTTTTATAAGTTATTTAATAGTAGTAATATTCTTAGGGGGGCTTAAGAGTTTTATTTACATAAATATTATAGGAATATTTTTTTGCTTTATTTTTATCTGAATACGAGGAACTTATCCCCGACTTCGGTACGATAAGTTGATAACTTTAACCTGGAAAAGATTTTTACCAAATTCACTTAGTTTTTTTCTGTTTTATTTAATGTTAAAATTTTTTATTTAATTAGAAATTAATAAATATGTAAAAGTTTGATCCGGGGGGCTGGGTTTTACTTTAATAATTATATCTAGTTTTTAAAAGTTTTTAAAAATTATAGGGGGGAATTTTGAAATTTTGAAAGCTTTTTAATATAATGATTTAGTTAATTGAAGAGTTTAATTACTTTTATAGTAATAAGTTTTTGTAAGTGTTAATTAAATTATTAATAGGTCTAACTTTTATCTTGTATTTTCAAGATACATGCTTTTATTAAGCTAAATAATTTGATTTAAGCAGAGGTCTTGATAAAGGTTTTTTGGAGTAAAGGGTTTATAATAAAATAGTTGAAATATATAAAAGTAAGAATTTGGCCTGTGACGATAAATGGTTCTTCAACTGGTCGCGCCCCAATCCAAGTGAGAAGGATAATTAATGTAAAAAATCTTCAAAATAAAAATTGGTTTAATAAAAAATTTTTATTTCTTTTTATTGGTAAATTTTGAGAATAAGGGAGAATAAGAAGAATTGCAATTGATAACACAAGACAGATTACTCCCCCTAATTTATTAGGGATAGATCGTAAAATAGCATAAGCAAATAAGAAGTATCATTCTGGCTGAATATGAACTGGGGTGACTAGGGGATTTGCTGGGATAAAATTTTCTACGTCTCCTAGAGCATATGGATAATTTAAACAGATAACAAATAGGACTCAGACTATAACAACCATCCCCATCACATCTTTGTAAGAGTAATATGGATGGAAAGGAATTTTATTAAAGTTGGCATTTAATCCTATAGGGTTATTAGATCCTGTTTGGTGAAGAAATAAAAGGTGAATTAATACCGCCCCTGTAATAAGGAAGGGGATAAGGAAATGAAAAGTAAAAAATCGAGTTAAAGTTGCTCTATCTACAGCAAACCCCCCTCAAATTCATTGAACTAAATAAGTTCCTAAATAAGGAATAGCTGACAGTAAATTAGTAATTACTGTTGCCCCTCAAAAGGATATTTGGCCTCATGGGAGAACGTACCCCATAAATGCTGCCGCTATAACCAAAAATATTATGATTACTCCTACAGTTCATGTTTCTACATATATATACGAAGAATAGTATATTCCTCGGCCTGCATGTAGGTATAGGCAAATAAAAAATATTGAAGCTCCGTTAGCATGGAGTGCTCGTAAAATTCATCCATTATTCACATCGCGTGAGATATGAACAACTCTGTTAAAGGCTAGTGTAATATCATTACAATAGTGTATGGCTAGAAAAAGGCCGGTTAAAATCTGAATAATTAAACAAACTCCTAGTAAAGAGCCGAAATTTCATCAAATTGAGATATTAATAGGGGCTGGTAAATCAATTAAGGCATTATTTATAATTTTAAGTAATGGATGATTTTTTCGTATTAACATAATTTGGAGATTATATGCTTAAAAGCAAGATAGAGTTAGTATATTTAATGCTAGTTTAAATAAATTCTTCGTAAAGGACCTCTTTTTTTTAAGATAATACTTACGGTAATAAGTAAAGTAAGAAGGAGATATAATATAATTAACATAATAGTGTTTGCTGATAAGTTGGAATATATTTTAAATAGTCATTGGTTAATTTCTAGAAAGATCGTTTTTGATAAATTGAAGTTTTTATCGTTTAAAAATACTCATAAAACGATAAATACAGAAATAACAATTAATGTTGTTACTAAGAATTTATTGTATGAGATAATTAAGTTACTATTAGAAGCTAGTCTCACAATATAAATGAATAGAATTATTAGCCCCCCGATAAATACTAAAAATAAGATAAATGAAAATCATGAGATTCTAATTATTGATTTTACAGTTAAGCAAATTAGAATTGCTTGAAATAAAATGATTACTATTATTAGAATAGGGGTATTAGTTACACATAACCACACAGAATTGTTAATAGTTAGCATAATAAATAAAAAAGCTATTTCAATAGATGTAATTTTACATAGGATATTTTAAGTAAAATACTGACTTTGGGAGTCTTTGATAATAATAGATTTATTTCTTTTGAAGATTTTATAGGTTATCCTAATTATTGATTTACAAAATCAATATTTTATATTTAAATTATAAAATCTTATAATTATGTTGTCTAGTTTGTGGATTAGTTTTATTTTTGGATTTATGGGGTTTAGATTTATAATAAGTCAATTGCTTGGTATACTGCTATTATTAGAATTTATAGTATTATTAGTTTTCTCTTCATTTATATTTGTTTTTAGATCAGGAGTTTCATTTATTGCAGTTGTTTTTTTAGTTTTTAGAGTATGTGAAGGAGCTTTAGGGTTGACAATTTTAGTGGGGTTCTCACGTGCATTTGGGGGGGATTATCTAAATGCTTTTAGTTTGACAGTATAGTGTATGATAAAAATAGTTTTTTCTTTAGTTTTTCTAAGATTAATTAATATAAAGTTTGAAATTTCAACATTCAAGTGGTATAGAGTGTCTGTATTAGTTTTTGGTTGCTATTTATTAGTAAGTTTAATTCCTTTAAGTGAAGCAGTAAAAATTCTTTCTAATTGAGTAGTTCTTGATACTATATCTATCTCGTTGATTTTATTAAGTTTATACCTTGTTTTGATAATATTTTTATCTAGAATTACTATTTTAAACCTAAATAATTTTGCTAACTTATATATATTTATAATAGTTCTACTTCTTTTAAGATTAGTGCTAAGATTTTTTTCCAGTAATTATTTACTTTTTTACGCTTCTTTTGAACTAAGTCTAATCCCGACCCTTTTCATTATTATAGGGTGGGGCTATCAACCTGAGCGGCTGCAGGCCGGCGTTTATTTTATACTTTACACATTATTAGCCTCTCTCCCTTTATTAATTATAATCTTAAGTTTAAGAAATAATTTTTATTCTTTATGAATATGTAATTCTTTAACTAATTTATATTTATTTGAGACTAATCAGTATTTTGCTGGGTTGATATTTATTATATTAATTTTAGCATTTTTAGTGAAGCTTCCTATATATTTAACTCACTTATGGTTGCCTAAGGCCCATTTAGAGGCTCCGGTCACTGGGTCAATAATTTTAGCTGGGGTATTATTGAAATTAGGGGGATATGGTTTAATACGAATCCTAGGCAAGACTTATTTTTCATTAAATAAAGTAGGTGGTTTATTTTTAAGCTTAAGTTTAGTAGGAATAATTATCATTGGGTTAATCTGCTGTCGTTTAAATGATCTAAAGGCTTTAGTCGCCTATTCATCAGTTGCTCACATAGGATTAGTTATCTGTGGTATTCTTACAGGAGTAAGTTGGGGATTAAATGGCGGCCTTATGATAATAATTAGACATGGGTTAGGGTCTTCGGGGCTTTTTTGTTTTGTTAACATAATTTATGAGCGAATTAATAGACGTAGTCTATTTCTTAATAAAGGAATTGTTGCGGTAGTGCCTGTGTTTACTTTAGGAATGTTTTTATTATGTTGTTCAAACATCTCTGCTCCTCCTTCTATTAATCTATTATCTGAAATTTCTCTTGTAGTTAGAGTTTATTCTTATGATAAATTTTGTATACTATTGTTTCCTTTGGGGTCATTTTTAGGCGCCGTTTTTACTTTTTATATGTTTTCATACTCTCAGCATGGAAAATTTTATTTAGGTGTTCAGAGATTTTTATTTAATTTTTTTTCTGAACTTCATATTTTAACCCTTCACCTTCTTCCTATTAATATTTTAATTTTAAAAAATGATTTAATTTTTATTTTATTCTACTAGAAAGTTTAAATACTTGCGAGTAGGGCGACTAGTAAAAATTAAGATTTATTTAATAAGGTTTTTAATTAGGCCTGTATGCTCATTCAGGTACGTGTATAAAATATAATTTGAGTAGTTTATCAAAATAGAAGATTGTGGAGCTTCAGTAGGTTTACTACCCTCGAATAATTATACATCTAAGTAAATTAACTCTGTTAAATTCTAGTTCTTTTATTTATTCTTCTATGTTATTAGTTTTTAGCATTTTGTCTTTTTTTGCTAGTTTAAAATTTTACTTACAAGACTTAGTAATTTTTATTGAGTGAGAAATTTATTTTGTAGCTTCAATTAATATTGTTTACACAATTTTATTGGATTGGATAAGCTTAAGTTTTATCTCAGTAGTGATATTTATTTCTTCTATAGTTTTAGTGTATTCATTTTCTTATCTTCATGGGGATTTAAATTTTAACCGCTTTATTATTTTAGTTTATTTATTTGTTTTATCCATAATTTTTATGGTGATGAGTCCTAATATAGTAAGAATTTTATTAGGTTGAGATGGGTTAGGTTTAGTATCTTATGCGTTAGTAATTTATTACCAAAATACTAAATCCGCTAGAGCTGGGATAATTACTGTGCTATCTAATCGTATTGGGGATGTTGCTATTTTAGTTTCTATTTCTTGGATATTTAATTTTGGTTCTTGAGATTTTTTTTATCTTCAGGAAGTATTTAGATCTAAGGACTTATTTTTAGTGAGTAGCTTGGTTATTTTAGCGGCTATAACTAAAAGTGCCCAGATCCCCTTTTCAGCATGGCTTCCGGCTGCTATGGCGGCTCCCACTCCTGTCTCTTCTTTAGTGCACTCATCGACGCTTGTTACTGCTGGAGTTTATTTATTGATTCGATTTAATGAAGTATTAGGAGTAAATTTTTTTTTATTATTAGTGGCTACTATTACTTTGCTAATATCTGGGTGAGGGGCTAACTTCGAGTTTGATTTAAAGAAAATTATTGCTCTATCAACATTGAGTCAGCTAGGTATAATAATATTAGTGTTATCCATTGGTTTATATGAATTAGCCTATTTTCATTTGATTAGTCATGCTCTCTTTAAGTCTTTACTATTTTTGTGTGCTGGATTTTTTATCCATTCAAATTTAGACTGTCAGGATATTCGTTTTATAGGAAAAATTTATTTATCTTTTCCATTAACTAATTTGTATTTTGTGGGGAGTTCTTTATCTCTTTGTGGGTTTCCATTTTTGGCCGGATTTTACTCAAAGGATTTAATTTTAGAAAGATTTTTTTTTAGCTCACTAAATTTCTTTATTTATTTTATATTATTACTGGGCACTATATTTACTATCACCTATTCCCTTCGTTTGTTTTATTATATTTACATGAAAAGATTTAAAAATGTGAAAACTAATTTCTCTGAAACTTCTTCTCTACTTTCTTTAGTAATGTTGCTCCCTATGAGCTTTTTATTTGTATTTTCGGTAATTGTAGGGTCTTGGTTTACTTGAAATTTTACCCCACCCCTCTTTATTTATCTTCCTTTGTTTGTAAAGCTTACAGTCTTAGTTAGTATATTTCTTATTACTTGGTTTGTATTGACCACAAAGGGGGTCTATGAGTTAAAATATTATTGGTTGAAATTTAAGTTTACAAGAATCTTCAAATGATTTGTTGGGCAGATATGATTTTTAGCTTTTATTACGCCTTTAATGCCTGTGAAAATTTTAACCCAAGGAGGGTCAGCAGCTAAGTTTATGGATAGAGGATGGTTAGAGATTTTCGGGGGACAAGGGGGCATAAAGTATATTATAGTTCTAGCAGGAGTTGTTGATAAGTGAAGTTTTTTAAATTTTAAGTCCTTTATTTTTATATTATTTTTAGTAATAATTTTTGTTAGTGCTGTCTAGTAATAATTTTTGTAGCTTAATTATAGAGCGTAGTGTTGAAGCCACTAAAGTAGATTTAATTCTCGAAGATGATCCCTAAACTCCTTTGAATTTTTTTGTATTGAAAACACAATGTTTGTTTTTATAAACTATCAGGGGAGAAAGAAAAATGGAGTTTAACCACTTATACTAAAAGTTAGCAGCTTAAGTATGGTCCTCTTATTTCTTTAATCGGGGGCTTGTACCCCTTATTTATCATTAACAGTAATATTCTAATTTATTAGATTCGATTAAAATAAGGTTATTAAACTAGATTCAAGTCGAAATTGATTGCAAAAGATCGCTTCTTATTATAAGAAAAACTCATAGAGTACCTCTTGAATGCAACCCAAGCGTTATATTTAACTATTTTCCTACTTTAATCAATTTAAAGCTCCTTCTTTCCATTCATAGAAAAGACCTATGAGTAGAATTACTATGAAAAAGGTGATTAAAATAATTAAATAGTTTTGGTTAGAAAAAAATAAAATTAAAGGGATTGGGAGAACTAATGAAATTTCAATATCAAAAATTAGAAAGATCACAGCGATTAAGTAGAATTTTAGAGAGAATGAGTTTCGGGTTAATAATTTTGGATCAAATCCACATTCAAAGGGGCTTGGTTTTTCACGTGAAGAGGAGTATTTTTTATATAAAATAGAATTAATAATTATTAATATAGGGGGCAATAAAAAAGAGATTAGAAAAATTAGTCAAAGTATTACATTTTTCTATTTTAGCAGAAATTTTTAATTGGAAATTAAATATATTTATTTATACTAAAAATGTATTTAAATTTGATTATAGTAGTGTAATTAACTCCCCCATCAGTATATATTCACGTAAAGAAATAGTCAAACTACATCTACAAAATGTCAATATCAGGCTGCTGCTTCAAAACCAAAGTGATGAATTTTAGAGAAATGACCGCTGATTATTCGAGTTGCGCAGATAAAAAGAAAGGTTGTTCCGATTAATACGTGAATTCCATGGAATCCTGTAGCAATAAAGAAAGAGGCTCCGTAAGCTGAATCTCTAATAGAGAATGAAGCTTCGTAATATTCTAAGCCTTGAAGGGCAGAAAAATAAATTCCTAGAATAATAGTAATAATAAGGGATTGAGTAGCTTGAGAATAATTATTTTCAATAATAGCATGGTGTGACCATGTGACTCTAACCCCTGAAGATAATAAGATTATTGTATTGAGAAGAGGAACTTGAGTAGCATTAAAGGGAGTGACTCCTAGGGGGGGTCATATTATTCCAATTTCTAATGAAGGAGCTAAACTATTATGAAAAAAGGCTCAGAAAAAGGAGAAAAAAAATAAAATTTCAGATGTAATAAATAAAATCATTCCTCATCGTAGCCCTAAAACGACATATATAGAATGTAGTCCTTGGTATGTACCTTCACGAGTGATGTCTCGTCATCATTGATAAGTTGTTAAGCATATACAAAATATTCCTATTATTATTAGGTTGGGGGTATTAGTAGAAAATCATTTAGTTATACCTGTGGTTATAATTAAGGCTGCTAGAGCAGCCGAAATAGGCCAGGGGCTTTGGTCTACTATATGGAAAGAATGATTTCTTTTAATTAACATAATTTTATGATTATGCAAGTTATTAATGACTAACTACTTCTCTTGAATATAGAGAAGAAAGAACAGCAAATACATAAGCTTGAATTAAAGCTACTGCACATTCTAGAAGTAGAAGGGTAATTTGTATAAATAATATAATTATAAGAATTAGTGAAGAAGATGAAGAAGTTTGGTTTCCTAAGAGAGTAAGTAACAAGTGCCCAGCAATTATATTAGCTGAAAGACGTACGGCTAATGTTCCAGGTCGGATGAAGTTTCTAATTGATTCAATTAATACTATAAATGGTATAAGTAAATTAGGGGTTCTTAATGGAACTAAATGGGCAAATATATGCTTTATATTGTTAATTCATCCATACAGTATAAAAGCTAGCCATAAAGGAGCAGCTAGTGAGAGTGCAGTTACTAAGTGACTTGTTGAGGTGAAAATGTACGGGAATAATCCTAAAAAGTTATTAATGGCAATAATAAATAAGAGTCTAATAAATATAATTGTTCTTCCTGAAGGAGCGTGTATCCCAATTAAAAGTTTAAATTCATTGTGTAAAGTTATTCTAATATTCTTAAGAAGCATAGATAGCCGATTATTATTTATTCAATAAGTTGACGGTAGAATAATAATAAATATTAAAGTTCTTAATCAGTTATTAAATAAATTATTAGATGAACAGGGGTCAAAGCTTGAGAAAAGGCTTGTTATCATTTTCAAAATATATTTTTAGTTTGTTGATTTGTTGAAGGCAAGGGGTTAGATAAAAAATTAGAAAATGAAGTGTTAGAAAAGATTATAATACTAATTAAGAGGAATGACGCTAAAAATACTGTTAAAAGTAAGATTCAATTTAAAGGGGATATTTGAGGAATAAAAGAATGCATATAAGCATTTTAGGTTTGACAGCTCTATATTTTATTTAAATTAATTCTTTCATTAAAAATATGTGTAATTATATTATAATTGGTTTAAGAGACCAGTGCTTACTTTCAGCCATTTAATGTTGTACTTTGGTAATTATGAAGAACTACTTTTTATTCATTTTAAAAAGGATAGAGAAGAAACACTTTCAATAACAATTGGCATGAAACTATGATTTGCTCCACAGATTTCGGAACACTGCCCGTAATATAACCCAGGTCGATTAACTAAAAAGTTAAGTTGGTTTAAGCGGCCAGGAACTGCATCTGTTTTAATACCTAATCTAGGAACAGTTCAGGAGTGTAGGACATCAGCAGCTGAGATTAGAGCTCGGATTTGGGCATTGAACGGGATTACTATGCGGTTATCCACATCAAGTAGGCGGACTATGTTTAATTCAGAGGTTGGGGTTATTGGGGTTATAAATGAGTCAAATTCCGTATTTAGGAAATCTGAGTATTCATAAGATCAGTATCATTGATGGCCTATAATTTTGATTGTTAATAGTGGGGTGTATACTTCGTCAAGTATGTAAAGCAGACGAATTGAAGGTATTCCAATAAAAATTAAAATAAATGTGGGGGTAATAGTTCAAAATAATTCTAATGGCTGAGATTCAATTATAATTTTATTAAGAATATTAGAAGTTTGAGTTGATACTATTGTATATCTAACAATTACAGTGATTAAAATTAAAATTGTTATAATATGGTCATGAAAAAAAATTAATTCTTCTATTAGGGGGGAACAAGCATTTTGAAAACTTAAACTTGAATAAGTTGAGATTTTTAAAAGAAATAAGGTTTCATATATGAGGCTTAAACTCATTGCACTATTCTGCCATAATAAAATTATTTTTGGGATTAGTAATAAATTGAATTTAATTCTGAATAAGTATGGTCAGAAGGTGGAAGGTTATGAATTCATTCAATATTAGGATTAGTGAAATAGTTAAATATAACTGGACGATCAGAAGAAAATCTTTCTCAGATGATATAAATAAAAAAGATAACCGCTATTAGGGAAATATAACTTCCTATTGTTGAAATAGAGTTTCAGGATGAAAAAGAATCAGGGTAATCCGAGTAACGACGTGGTATACCATTGAGCCCTAAAAAATGTTGAGGAAAAAATGTTAAATTAACACCTACAAATATTATTAAAAATTGATTTTTTAGTCATGATGGGTTTATTGAGGTTCCAGTAAACAAAGGAAATCAATGGATAATTCCTCCTATAATGGCGAATACGGCTCCCATTGAAAGAACATAATGAAAGTGGGCAACTACATAATAAGTATCATGTAGAATAATATCAATTGATGAGTTGGCTAGAACAATTCCTGTAAGGCCTCCGATAGAAAATAAAAATACAAATCCTATTGCTCATAATAAGGAAGGAGTTAGGTATAAATTAGACCCTTGTAAAGTAGCAATTCAGCTAAAAATCTTTACTCCGGTAGGAATAGCAATAATTATAGTAGCTGCTGTAAAATAGGCTCGTGTATCTACATCTATGCCTACAGTAAATATGTGGTGGGCCCAAACAATAAATCCCAGGACCCCAATAGCTGTTATTGCATAAATTATTCCAAGTTGACCAAATGTTTGTGTTTTCCCTCTTTCAAAAGTAATAATATGAGAAATCATACCAAATCCTGGAAGAATTAAAATATAAACTTCAGGGTGACCGAAGAATCAAAATAAATGTTGGTATAAAATAGGATCCCCCCCTCCAGCAGGATCAAAGAAGGATGTATTTAAGTTACGATCTGTAAGTAGTATTGTGATAGCTCCGGCTAGTACAGGTAAAGAAAGAAGTAGAAGGATAGCAGTTAAAAAGACAGATCAGACAAATAATGGTATTTGATCTCATGTTATTCCTGAAGATCGTATATTAATAATAGTGGTAATAAAATTTACTGCTCCTAAGATTGATGAAGCTCCAGCGAGATGAAGGCTAAAAATTGAAAGGTCAACAGATCTACCAGCATGGGCAAGATTAGAGGATAAAGGAGGGTATACAGTTCAACCTGTACCAGCACCACTTTCTACTATTCCTCCGGCTAATAATAAAGTTAAAGATGGTGGTAAAAGTCAAAATCTTATATTATTTATGCGAGGAAAAGCTATATCTGGGGCGCCAATTATTAAAGGGACTAATCAGTTACCAAACCCCCCGATTATAATTGGTATAACTATGAAAAAAATTATAATAAAGGCATGAGCAGTGACTATCACATTATAAGTTTGGTCATCACCAATAAATGAACCAGGTTGTCCTAATTCTAGGCGAATTAAAACACTAAAGGCAGTTCCTGTGAATGAGGCTCATGCTCCGAATATAAAATATATTGAACCAATATCTTTATGATTTGTTGAAAATATTCATCGTATAAATAAAATGGCTGAGTTTAAGCATTAAACTGTAAATTTAATCACAGGATGTGTCCTTTTTGTTATTTATATCTAAGATTGTAAAAATTAGTTTAGTAAAAATAAGAGATTGCAAGTCTTTAGAAAAATAATATTTATTTTTTTTTTTGAAAAATGGCTTAAAGTTTAAAAATTTCATACCTCTAATTTAAGCTTTGAAGGCCCATAGTTTAATTAACTTAAAACAATATATTTAATTGCGATTAAAATTTATTGATTAAATTAATCAAACTATCAAGGGTATGAAAGAATTTCCTAAAATTGAAACTGCTACAAATGTAGTAAATTGTATGGTTGAAGAATTGAACAAATTTATTGGGGCTATAATAAAATTTTTTCTTGAGGAAATAAATAGAGAGGAATAAATTATTCGTAAGTAAAAATAAAATGAAAGGAAGGATGATGTTATTAAGATTAATGGAATAAAAATCGGGATTCTTAGAGAATTTAGAATAAGTGCTATACTTATAAATTTAATTATAAACCCTAGAAATGGAGGTAATCCTGCTACAGATAAAAAGTTAATTAATAAAATGATTTTTAAGTTGGAAGACATATTTAAGTTAAATAAATCAGATAATTTATTAAGTTTAAAAAGAAAATTTAAGTAAATAATAGAAGTGGTTAAAAAACTATAAGATAAGAAGTAAACTCATCATATATTTTCTGTGATGATAATTAATGTTAGTATTCAGCTTGAGTGAATAATAGAAGAGTATGTTAAAATAAGCTTAAAATTGGATTGATTAATTGCTCCTAAAGCCCCTATTAAGGCGGAACTTACAATAAATCATCAAATTAAACTTAATTTTATAAAAGACAGGAGAATAAAAGGGGCAATTTTTTGTCAAGTCAAGATGATAAAGCATTGGAATCATTCTGAGCATTCTATAACTTGAGGAAATCAAAAGTGGAGGGGGGCTACTCCGGCTTTTGTGAGAATTGCTAGTAGCATAAATGTATTTAATATAAAATCGTTTAATGCCATAAATTGGCTAAAAGATAAAGTTATTGCTGAAAAGATAAAAATGGTGGAAGCAATAGCTTGGGTTAAAAAGTATTTAATTGTAGCTTCTACTGATTGATAGGTTATTTTATTAATAAGAATGGGGGCGATTCTTATTAAATTAATTTCTAGCCCAATTCACGCTGCAAATCATGAAGCTGAAGAGATTCTTAGAATAGTTCCAAATATTACACATGGTAGAAAGATTAATAATTTAAATTTGATTATAATTAAAAAGAAGAGTAATCTCTATAAATGGGGTATGAACCCAGTAGCTTCCTTAGCTTATCTTTTTAGGCATAAATATAGTTTAGTGTTATGGCACATTAATTTTTGGAGTTAGGAGGAATAATTTATTTTATTAACTATAATAATAGAGACAATTTAAGTTGTATATCTTACTCCATCAGAGTAGTCCTTATTTTCAGGCACTCTATT